AAATGTGTCCGAAAAAGAAGAGCAAAGCAAACGTAGCATGCCCAAAAGTGAACCAACCCCTTGGACTGCTACGAAAAACACCATCGGATTTCAAAGTAGCCCGATCTAATTCAAAAATTTCACCTAATTGGGCACGTCTAGCATATTTTTTCACAGTAGCAGGATCAGAATAACTTACTCCATTAAGTTCGCCACCATAGAACTCAACAGTAACACCTACTTGTTCAACACTATACTTTGATTCTGCCCTTCTAAAAGGAACATCAGCTCTCACAATTCCGTCTTCATCTACCAAAACTACCGGAAATGTTTCAAAAAAAGTAGGCATACGACGTACAAAAAGCTCGCGCCCTTCTTTATCTCTAAAGACGGGGTGTCCTAACCATCCAACAGCAATTCCATCCCCATTGTCCATTGAGCCTGCTCTGAATAATCCCCCTTTTGCCGGATTATTACCAATATAATCATAAAAAGCTAATTTTTCGGGAATTTTAGACCAAGCTTCCGATAAACTAAGATTTTCGGCTAGCCCGGCACTAACTCTTCGATATATTTCTTGCTGAAAGTATCCCTGATCCCACTGATAACGAGTAGGACCAAATAATTCGATTGGGGTAGTTGCTGAACCATACCACATAGTTCCAGCAACAACAAAAGCTGCAAAAAAAACAGCAGCGATACTACTGGAAAGTACAGTTTCAATATTGCCCATACGTAATCCTTTGTATAGACGTTGAGGCGGACGGACACTAAGATGGAATAGGCCCGCTAATATGCCCAATGTACCCGCTGCAATATGATGAGAGGCTATTCCTCCCGGAACAAAAGGATCAAAACCTTCCGCGCCCCACGCTGGATTTACAGATTGTACTTTTCCAGTTAGTCCATAAGGATCGGACACCCATATTCCAGGACCATACAAACCTGTTACATGAAATGCGCCAAAGCCAAAGCAAGCTACCCCTGAGAGAAATAAATGAATTCCAAAGATCTTGGGCAAATCCAAAGAAGGTTTTCCCGTACGTTCATCACAGAATATTTCTAGGTCCCAATATACCCAATGCCAGATAGCTGCCAAGAAGCACAAGCCGGAAAACACTATATGTGCCCCTGCCACACCTTCATAACTCCAAATACCCGGATTTGTTATAGTTCCTCCTGAAATACTCCAACCACCCCACGAATCGGTTATTCCTAAACGAGTCATGAAGGGTATAACGAACATACCTTGTCTCCACATTGGATCAAGAACGGGATCAGAGGGATCAAAAACCGCTAATTCGTATAAAGCCATCGAACCAGCCCAACCAGAAACTAGAGCTGTATGCATTATATGAACAGAAAGCAATCGACCGGGATCATTCAATACGACAGTATGAACACGATACCAAGGCAAACCCATGGAAATACCTCTTTATCAAAGAAAAATAGACACTATGTCACTTTATTTTATCGCATTGGAAAAGACTATATATACTATGTACCTAACCTTTTCAGTAGATTCTGTATCAGAAAGGATTAATATTTATTCCATTCCATTGAAAATAACGGAACAATTTTGTTCGTAAGAACAAAGAGAAGCAGATCTATTCTATACCCGATAAGTACCAATACGCAATGGGAGGATTGGTCCCATTTTTGGGGAACGAATGGATAGATACTTGTTTATCATTCGAACGATCGATTTCTTCGTTCAAATTTTTTCTTTATTCATTCTGTCTTACTCTATAAACTTTCCAATCTATGTATCATATAGAATAAAGAGAAAAAAGGGATGAAGACAATAAACCATTGATTGTTACGTTTCCATATTAAAGTGAAGTATAGTACTCAATTTTTTTCTTTAATTTAATGCCCATTGGTGTTCCAAAAGTACCTTTTCGGAGTCCTGGAGAGGAAGATGCGGTTTGGGTTGACGTATAGTGCGACTTGTCAGACATATTGGGTCATATGGGATTTACCCGTTCTCTCCCCTGATCGAGATATCCTCTGTTTCGCCCAAGAGATATTGTATTGAGCGAAGCATCAATCAATCATTCGGAGCGTGAAGTGCAATTAGATCAATTTATTTTATATTGGGGATCAATATTATCAATTTAGAAGAATTTATGGTTTACTTGGACTGATAAAATAAAGTATCCAGGCTCCGTTCAGAAAATACCAAATCGATAACAAATTGTTAAAAATTGATAACAAATTGTTAATATAATATAATATATGTACGATTACCACTTGTATCATAAATGATTCTTATACCTACTATTACTTTATACCTACTATTACTATAGTAGTGATCCCAAATTGCCGACCAACGGAATAGTATGATGAATACATCAAATAGTTTTGGGAAAGCAAGACACGAAATTAACTAAAAAAAAAGAAGTCATAACAAAAAAATGGTACTGAGACCATTTGTCCTATATGTGCAAATAGAATTCGGACAGATCTTTTCCCGGGGTAGACCATGAACCTAAAAGAATTGAAAGGGCCCATTCAGGAA